TGGATACGGCAAAATCATTCCATTCAATCTAACAAGTACCTTCTTTCAGAATTGAGAAATTCTTTGGCTCGAATCTTTAGTATTCTCTTATTTATCACTTGTGTATACTATTTAGGCAGAATGCCTTTACCTATTATTACTAAAAAGCTCAAGGAAACCTCACCAACGAAGGAAAGCGAGGAAAATGAGGAAGAAAGCAACAGCAACATAGAAACAACTTCGGAACCAAAAGCAACTAGGGCTTCCCTGGCGTATGCCTCTTCGTCCTGTTTTGCTTTTGGTTCGGAAGAAAAAGAAGATCCGCACAAAAATGAAACGAACAAAATACCAGCGAATAGAAAAGAAAAAACAAAGGATGAATTTCACTTTAACTTTAAAGAGACATGCTATAAGGATAGCCAAGTTTACGAAGACTCTTATCTTAATAGGTATCGAGAACAAGAGCTTTTGGAATTAGAAAGTAAAGAAGATAAAAATATTTTTTGGTTTGAAAAACCGCTTGTCACTTTTCTTTTCGACTGTAAACGGTGGAATCGTCCATTTCGATATATAAAAAATGATCGATTTGAAAATGCTGTACGAAATGAAATGTCACAATATTTTTTTTATACATGTCCAAGTGATGGAAAACAAAGAATCTCTTTTACATATCCGCCGAGTTTATCAACTTTTTCAGAAATGATAGAACGAAAGATATCTTTGTACACAACCGAAAAACTATCCCACGAGGATAATTATTGGGTTTATACTAATGAACAAAAAAAACATACCTTGAGCAATGAATTAATAAATCGAATAAAAACTCTAGAAAAAAAAACAGGATCCCTTGTTCCAGATGTGCTCGAGAAAAGAATCAGATTATGCAATGATGAAAATGAAAAGGAATGCCTGCCTAAAATGTACGATCCTTTTTTAAACGGACCATATCGCGGAAAAATCACAAAATTATATTCACGTTCAATCAGGGATGGTTTAATAACTATCTCCAGATGCGGAAGCAGGGATGGTTTAATAACTTCTCCAGATGCGGAAGAGTCCATACCAATAGTCTGGATAAATAAAATTCACAGTCTACTTCCTAATGATTCCCCCCAAAAAGAATTTGAATATCAAAAGAATCTTTTTGATGGAGAATATTTATCGACAAATATTGGTCATTCCTTAACCTCAATCAGTGAAGTCCCATCGGAATCCCCACCCAGTCTTAATTTGAAAAAATTATCTTTATTGGCAGAAGAGAAAAAAATGGATTCAAAAGAGCAAGCAAAATGTTTGCAATTGATATTCGATGTAGTTACAACTGATCACAACGATCAAACAATTAGAAATCAAAATAATCCATTTTTTTTTCCTGAAATAGAAGAAATCAGAAAAGAGGTTCCTCGATGGTCATACAAATTGACCGACGATTTAGATTTAGAAGAACAAGAGGAAGAAAATGAAGAAGAATCAACGGAAGATCATGAAATTCGTTCAAGAAAAGCCAAACGTGTTGTAATTTATACTGATAAGGACGAAACTACCAATACTATTAGTAATACTAGTGATAGTGATCAAGCAGAAGAGGTGTCTTTGATACGTTACTCACAACAATCGGATTTTCGTCGGGATCTAATCAAAGGATCCATGCGTGTTCAAAGACGTAAAACTGTTACTTGGGAAATGTTTCAAGCAAATGCGCATTCGCCACTTTTTTTGGATCAAATAGACAAAACATTTTTTTTCTCTTTTGATATCTCCGAAATGATGAATCTCGTTTTTAGGGATTGGGTGGATAGAGAATCGGAATTAAAAATTTTCGATTCTGAGGAGGAAGAAGAGACAAAAGAAAAAGAGGAGAAAAACAAAGAAAAAAAAGAGGAAAATGAACGTATAACAATATCAGAAACTTGGGATAGCATTATATTTGCTCAAGCAATAAGGGGTTCGATGTTAGTAACCCAATCGATTCTTAGAAAATACATTGTATTGCCTTCATTGATAATAGCTAAAAATGTCGGCCGTATGTTATTACTCCAATTCCCCGAATGGTACGAGGATTTGAAAGATTGGAATAAAGAAATGCATGTTAAATGCACTTATAATGGTGTTCAATTATCAGAAACAGAATTTCCACAAGATTGGTTAACGGATGGTATTCAGATAAAAATTCTATTTCCTTTCCGTCTGAAACCTTGGCGAAAATCTAAAGTACGATCCCATCATATCTCTATGATGAAAAAAAAAGGGAAAAAGGACAATTTTTGTTTTTTAACAGTCTGGGGAAGAGAAGCGGAACTCCCCTTTGGTTCTCCTCGAAAACAACCTTCTTTTTTTGAACCAATTTTGAAAGAGCTAAAAAAAAAAATGAGAAAAGTGGAAAAAACATTTTATCTTTCTTTAGTTCTAAGAGTTTCTAAAAAAATGAGAAAATGGTTTTTAAAGATTTCAAAAGAAAAAAAAAAATGGGTTAACAAAATAATTCTAGTTATAAAACGAATAATGAAAGAACTTGAAAAAATAAACCCAATTTTATTATTTGGATTCGGGAAAGTAAATGTATACGAATCGAACGAAAATATAAAAGATTCCATAATCAGTAATAAGATTACCGACGAATTAACCCAATCCACGAATTGGACAAAACGTTCGCTTATAGAAAAAAAAATAAAAGATCTTGCTGATAGGACAACTACAATCAGGAATCAAATAGAACAAATCACAAAAGACAAGAAAAAAAGAATTCTAACTCCAGATATAAGTATTAACCCTAACAAGACAAATTGTGCTGATAAAAATTCAGAATTGCAAAAACATATTTGGCAAATAGTCAAAAGAAAGAGTACCCGATTAATACGTAAATTATACTACTTTATCAAATATTTTATTGAAAGAATATACAGCGATATCCTTCTATGTACCATTAACAATCTTAGGAACAATGCACAACTTTTCCTTGAATCAACAAAAAAAACATTCTTTTACCACGATAAAACAAATCAAAAAGGGATTGATCAAACAAATAAAAATACAATTCACTTTATTTCGACAATAAAAAAGTCGCTTTCTCTTTCTAATATTAATAATAAGAATTCAAACATTTATTGTGACTTATCCTCTTTGTCACAAGCATATGTATTCTATACATTATCACAAGTTCAAGTTAATAACAAGTATTACTTGAAATCTGTACTTCAATATCACGGGATCCCTCTTTTTCTTAAAGATAGAATCAAAGATTATTGTGGGACACGAGCACTATTTGATTCCAAACCAAAGCATAAGAAAGTTTATAAGTCTGGAATGAATAAATGGAAAAACTGGTTAAAGAATCATTATCAATACAATTTATCTCAAACTCAATGGTCTCGATTAGTACCACAAAAATGGAGAAATAGAGTCAATCAACATTGTACAACTCGAAAAAAAGACTCAATAATATTGGATTCATATAAAAAAAACCAATTAATTCATTACGTGAAACAAAATTATTATGGAATAGACTCATGGGCAGGACAAAAAGCAAAATTAAAAAAAAGCTACAAATATGGTCTTCTAGCACATAAATATATGAATTATGAGGATGGGGGGGCCTCATATATTTATGCATCGCCATTACAAGTAAACAGAGACCAAAAGTTTCCATATAATTTCAATACACAGAAACCCGAATCTTTTTATGTACTAGTAGATATAGATATTAGTGATTATCTAGGAGAAGAATCCAGTCTATATGGAGAAAAAAATCTGGATAGAAAATACTTTGATTGTAGAACTCTCCGGTTTTGTTTTAGAAAAAATATCGATATTGGTACCTGGACTAATATGCATATTGGTACCAAGATTAATAAAAATACTAAAGCTGGAACTCATAATTATCAAAAAATTTATAATAAAAATATTTATCCTCTCACAATTCATCAAAAAACAAAACCATCTAAAAAAAGAAAAAAACTTTTTGATTGGATGGGAATGAATAAAGAAAGGCTATATCGTCCCATATCAAATCTGGAATCTTGTTTCTTTCCAGAATTTGGACTACTTTATGACGCATATAAGCTTAAACCATGGATTATACCAATCCAATTTCTTCTTTTAAACATTCATAGAAATAAAAATATTAGTCAAAATAAGAACATCAACGGAAATCAAAAAAAGGATCTTAATCCACGATCTAATAAAAAAGAATATCTTGAATTAGAGAATCGTAACCAACAAGAAAAAAAACAAAAGCTAAACCAAAGAGATCTTGGATCAGATACACAACAAGATACACAAAAACAAAAGAAAAAAGAAGATGTTGAAAAAAATTATACAGAATCAACCATTAAAAAACGTAGAAAGAAAAAAAAATTCAAGAGTAAGAAGGAAGCAGAACTAGATTTATTCCTGAAAAAATATTTAATTTTTCAATTAAGGTGGGATGATTCTTTGAATCAAAGAATGATCAACAATATCAAGGTTTATTGTCTACTACTTAGATTGATAAATCTAAAGGAAATTGCTATATCCTCAATTCAAAGAAGAGAGATGCACCTAGATGTAATGCTGATTCAAAAAGATCTATCTCTTACAGAATTGATAAAAAGGGGAATGTTTATTATTGAACCGGTTCGTCTCTCCAAAAAACGGGATGAAGAATTTATTATATATCAAACCATAGGTATTTCGTTGATCAATAAGAGTAAACAACAAACTGAAACTGATAGAAGATATATAAAAGAAAAATATCTTGATGAGAGTCCTTTTGAGAAATCCATTTCACAACATAGCACTATGCTTGTGGGTGAAGATAAAAATAATTATGATTTATTTGTTCCTGAAAATATTCTATCTACTAGACGTCGTAGAGAGTTGAGAATTCTAATTTGTTTCAATTCCTGGAAGGGGAATGTTGTAAACGTAGATAGAAATCTGGTATTTTTCAATGAAAACGCCATAAGGAACTGTGGACAGTTTTTGAAAAAGGACAAGCATTTTAATACAAATGCAAATAAAAACAAATTAATTAAATTAAAATTGTTTCTTTGGCCCAATTACCGATTAGAAGATTTAGCTTGTATGAATCGGTATTGGTTTGATACCAATAATGGTAGTCGTTTCAGTATGTCAAGAATACAGATGTATCCACAATATAATTCAGAATTAATTGATACTATATTTAAATAGTACATTATTTTAATAGTACAATAGTATAAAATAGTAAATATAAATAGTACATATATAATTTATATATATATATATATATATATATATATATATATATATACATATATATATATATATATATAACATATACATATACACATATACATATACATATGTATATAAATATACATATACACATACATATACATATGTATATAAATATACATATATATATATACATATACATATATATCCATATACATATATATATATATATACATATACATATACATATATATATATACATATACATATACATATATACATATACATATACATATATATATATACATATATACATATATATATACATATACATATATATATATACATATACATATATATATATACTATACATATATATATACATATACATATATATATATACATATACATATATACATAAATACATATACATATATATATACATATACATATATATATATACATATACATATATATATACAAATATACATATATATATACATATATACATATATATATACATATATATATATATATATATATATATATATATATATATATATATATATAGATGGTGATATACATTTTAATTCTTAAAAAAAAATAATGTCAACCGTAAGCACAGATAAATTTTTAATGTACATAAAATAGATAATTGACAAAAAATAAAATATTATTGTAACTTAATATCTAAATAAATATTAAAAAATAATTTATATATATTTTTATTAATATAATATATATTACATATATTAGTATTTATTTTATATATTAATGTTTTATATGAATATATATATTATATATAATATTAATAGAATGCTCTAAAAGGCATTAAGATAGTTAGGCCGTCAAGTTTCGACAGTCCGAAATGGGATCGGTCAGTTACATTATGATATATGATACTGAATTTAATGGCTTATCAACTAAATCTAAAAATGAATTGAATCGGCGAAATCTTCTTAGGCACAATACAAAGAAATCATCCCTTTTAGTGAGTGCAGAAATATATTATACCTTTCCATCCAAATCAAATTAATAAATCAAAAAAAAAAAATTCAAATTTGGTTTGGATAGAAAAAATAGTATCGTATATATAAGAGTAAGAGGAAACCTTTTTGTGTTTACCAGAAAATGACCGACATTATTATTCCTGATCAGTAAAAAAAAAAAATGGAAAATTCTTTTATGGTTAAAAATTCATTTATCTCAATTATTTCACAAGAACAAGAAGAAAAAGAAGAAAACAGGGGGTCTGTCGAATTTCAAGTATTCAGTTTCACCAATAAGATACGGAGACTTACTTCACATTTGGAATTCCATAAAAAAGATTTTTTATCTCAGAGGGGTTTACAAAAAATTCTGGGAAAACGTCAACGGCTGCTGGCGTATTTGTCAAAGAAAAATAGAGTACGTTATAAGAAATTAATTAGTCAGTTGGATATTCGAGAGCCAAAAACTCGTTAATTCAAAGATTCGTTTGAATTATTTTTTTTAGATTTTTATATTTATTTTGTTTGATTTTGACCGAACCTCGTTTTGAAAAATTCATAGAATAATGAATTGGGGAAAAAAGATATGACTGTACCGGCTACAAGAAAAGATCTTATGATAGTCAATATGGGTCCTCACCACCCATCAATGCACGGCGTTCTTCGACTAATCGTTACTCTCGATGGTGAAGATGTTATTGACTGTGAACCCATACTCGGTTATTTACACAGAGGAATGGAAAAAATTGCGGAAAACCGAACAATTGTACAATATTTGCCTTATGTGACGCGTTGGGATTATCTAGCTACTATGTTCACAGAAGCAATAACAGTAAATGCACCAGAACAATTGGGAAATATTCAAGTACCTCAAAGAGCCAGCTATATCAGAGTAATTATGCTAGAACTGAGTCGTATAGCTTCTCATTTGTTATGGCTTGGACCTTTTATGGCAGATATTGGCGCACAGACTCCCTTTTTTTATATTTTCAGAGAGAGGGAATTGATATATGATCTATTTGAAGCTGCCACGGGTATGCGAATGATGCATAATTATTTCCGTATCGGAGGAGTAGCTGCTGATTTACCTCATGGCTGGATAGATAAATGTTTGGATTTTTGCGATTATTTTTTAACAGGAGTTGACGAATATCAAAAACTTATTACGCTAAATCCCATTTTTTTAGAACGAGTTGAGGGAGTGGGCATTATTGGAGGAGAGGAAGCAATAAATTGGGGCTTATCGGGACCAATGTTACGAGCTTCCGGAATCCAATGGGATCTTCGTAAAGTTGATCAATATGAGTGTTACAATGAATTCGATTGGGAAGTCCAATGGCAAAAAGAAGGAGACTCATTAGCTCGTTATTTAGTACGAATCGGTGAAATGACAGAATCCATAAAAATTATTCAACAGGCTCTAGAAGGAATTCCGGGAGGACCCTATGAAAATTTAGAAGTCCGACGCTTTGATAGAGCAAAAGATTTCGAATGGAATGATTTTGAATATAGATTCATTAGTAAAAAACCTTCGCCCAATTTTGAATTGTCAAAACAAGAACTTTACGTCAGAGTAGAAGCTCCAAAAGGAGAATTAGGTATTTTTCTGATAGGAGATCAGAGTGTTTTTCCCTGGAGATGGAAAATTCGTCCGCCAGGTTTCATCAATTTGCAAATTTTGCCTCAGCTAGTTAAAAGAATGAAATTGGCTGATATCATGACGATATTAGGTAGTATAGATATTATTATGGGAGAAGTTGATCGTTGAAATGATAATTGATATAACAGAAGTACAAACTATCAATTCTTTTTCTGGATCGGAGTTCTTAAAAGAGGTTTATGAACTTATATGGCTCTTTGTCCCTATTTTTATCCTGATATTTGGAATCATAATAGGTGTATTAGTAATTGTGTGGTTAGAAAGAGAAATATCCGCAGCGATACAGCAACGTATTGGACCTGAATATGCCGGTCCATTAGGAATTCTTCAAGCTTTAGCGGATGGCACCAAGCTACTTTTTAAAGAGGATCTCCTACCGTCTAGAGGGGATAGTCGTTTGTTCAGTGCCGGGCCAACAATAGCGGTCATATCCATTTTACTAAGTTATTTAGTAATTCCTTTTGGATATCACCTTGTTCTAGCCGATCTCAGTATAGGTGTTTTTTTATGGATCGCCATTTCAAGTATTGCTCCTATTGGACTTCTTATGTCAGGATATGGGTCGAATAATAAATATTCTTTTTCAGGTGGTCTACGAGCTGCTGCTCAATCCATTAGTTATGAAATACCATTAACTCCATGTGTATTATCAATATCTCTACGTGTGATTCGTTAGAACATGAACTTTTATTTATTTTTAGGTTAGGAAAGGGATTAAATGTATTGAATAGATATAGTTATTTTTTATTCATCATTCAGATTTAGGTCAATGGGTTAAACTAGATAGTTATATGAGTGAAACAAAACAGCTTATAAATTCGCAGTAAGAAAATGCATTCTCATTCCCTATGTACAAGAGTAAAGTGTAAGTAAACATAAGTAGTGTAAACTGTTTACCCCAAGGTTGAAATTGCTTGATTAGTCTTCATGTCTTGAAGCGGGTACAAAGGATCAACTGTATGGGGTTTCAACTATAGTCTTGTACGTATTACCATATGGGAGATCAATCAAAAATGAGTGACAAGTAGGAACACCAAGATACGCAAAAGATTAGTAATAGAGATAATGTAAAGCCTCAAAAGAGGCATTTGCGCATAAAATGAATCAAAATAAGGACTTTAAGTTGGTAGAAACGATAAAGCAGTACTTCCTTATAGGATTCCGATCTAGAGTATGCTCCTATTCACTAATTAAAGAAATGACTATCAAGAACGAATTAATCCTCTTTTTCAGAGTACCCCCTCTCTCTTTTGAGAAACAAGAACAGGAACAAAAGAAACAGAATGCAATATCAATATATGGAATGGGAAAATAATTGAATAATAAAAAAATATCTTTAGTTATTTTTTCTTTACTGTATCCATACATATGCAATTCTTACTACAAAAATTCATGAATTAGTGGCCAATTCTTTCTTTTTCGTAATCCAACAAAAAAAGATGGGTCGAGCTGGCTTGTTTATTTAAAAAAATGAGTATTTTATTGAAGTAATAAATTATTACTGAACAAAGAAAATTTATTTTTAAGAGAATGAGATCAATTCGGAAGCGCTTTTTTCTAGCAAACAGCAATCTACCTTTATTCTATTTTTCCCAATAAATGTTAATACCAAACTAGTCCTTATATTTATTTGTGGCCGTAGAGGAGCCGTATGAAGCTGAGGTTTCATGTACGGTTCTGGAATAGCGACGGAAACAGTGATGTTATCGCCGACTATAATTATCTAACAGTTCAAGTACAGTTGATATAGTTGAGGCACAGTCAAAATATGGTTTTTGGGGATGGAATCTGTGGCGTCAGCCTATAGGATTTATAGTTTTTTTAATTTCGTCTCTAGCAGAATGTGAGAGATTACCTTTTGATTTACCAGAAGCAGAGGAGGAATTAGTAGCAGGTTATCAAACCGAATATTCAGGTATCAAATACGGTTTGTTTTACGTCGCTTCTTATCTAAATTTATTAGTTTCTTCATTATTTGTAACAGTTCTTTACTTAGGTGGGTGGAATTTCTCTTTTCCGTACATATTTATTCCTGAACTTTTCGGAATAAATAAAATAGGGGGGATCTTTGGAATGACAATGGGTATCTTTATTACATTAGCTAAAGCTTATTTGTTCCTGTTTATTTCTATCACAACAAGATGGACTTTGCCTAGGATGAGAATGGACCAACTATTAAATCTTGGATGGAAATTTCTTTTACCTATTTCTCTAGGTAATCTATTATTAACAACTTCTTCCCAACTTGTTTCACTATAAATTTAAATAACAGAATACAATAACGCTATTCTAGATTCATAACCTCTCTCGAACAAGAGAAAGAAATATTAATTTCTTTATTTCATGGATATATACGATATGTTTCCTATGGTGACTGGATTCATGAATTATGGTCAACAAACAATACGAGCTGCAAGGTATATTGGTCAAGGTTTTATGATTACCCTATCCCATGCAAATCGTTTACCCGTAACTATTCAATATCCTTATGAAAAATCAATCACATCAGAGCGTTTCCGGGGTCGAATCCATTTTGAATTCGATAAATGTATTGCTTGCGAAGTATGTGTTCGTGTATGTCCTATAGATCTACCCGTTGTAGATTGGAGATTGGAAACAGATATTAAAAAGAAACAATTGCTTAATTATAGTATTGATTTCGGGGTCTGTATATTTTGTGGTAACTGTGTCGAGTATTGTCCAACGAACTGTTTATCAATGACTGAAGAATATGAACTTTCTGCTTATGATCGCCATGAATTGAATTATAATCAAATTGCATTAGGTCGGTTACCAATATCAATAATAGAAGATTACACAATTCAAACAATTATGAATTCAACTCAAATCAACAAAATAGACAAGGATAAATCTCTTCATTCAAGGACGATTACCAATTAGTAAGGTCTTTTTTTTTTTTTTGATATGTTTGATTATATTTGATATGTATTTGTTTGATATATATTTGTGGATTTGATATATATATTAGTTGATATAATATGTATTAATATTATATATTTGTATATTAATATTATATTTGAGATATATAATAATTTGAGATATATATATATAATATAAATAATATCTATAATAAATAAATATATAAAAATAAAAAAATAATAAAATAATAATATAAATATATCTACATTAATCCACTACACTACATAAATTCGCACTACATTAAATTAAGATTTAATTCAATTAGAGATGTAGCATATAGAAGAAAAAAAAAACACAATTAGGGTAACTTTTTTTCCTGGATTATTCAAAACAAAAAGGTCATAAAAAATTTCAACTTATCTATATTTTATACATTATACATAATGGATTTAACTGGACCAATACATGATATTCTTGTAGTATTTCTGGGATCAGCTCTTATATTAGGGGGCTTAGGAGTAGTTTTACTTACCAATCCAATTTATTCTGCCTTTTCTTTGGGATTGGTTCTTGTTTGTATATCCTTATTATATGTTATATTGAACTCTTATTTTGTAGCTGCTGCACAGCTCCTTATTTATGTGGGAGCTATAAATGTCTTAATAATATTTGCTGTGATGTTCATGAAGGGTTCAGAATATTCCAATGATTTCTATCTTTGGACCGTGGGAGATGGGGTTACTTCGCTAGTTTGTACAAGTATTCTTTTTTCATTAATTACTACTATCCCAGATACATCATGGTACGGGATTATTTGGACTACAAAATCAAACCACATTATAGAGCAGGACCTTATAAGTAATGTTCAACAAATTGGGATTCATTTATCAACAGATTTTTTTCTTCCATTTGAACTCATTTCTATAATTCTTTTAGTTGCCTTGATAGGTGCAATTACTATGGCTCGTCAATAATAAAATAATTTAATATAATTAGAATAATAATTCGTATTATATAATAAATACTTAAACACATAAAAAATACTTAAATACCATTAAGTATTCATATAATAAATACTTAAACACATAAAAAATACTTAAATACCATTAGTATTAATAAAATACTTAAGTTAAGATTAACACTCTAAAAAAGAGGCTTTTCTTTGAATGATATTAATCTAAGAGACCTGTATATAAAAAAAAGTATTCCAAGGTATTTGATTCTACCTTTTCTTCTATCTCTCGTGAATGCTTTCTTTTGTCCTGAATTTTGTCCTGGAATTCTGACTTTATAAAATTATTATTTTAGAAAAAACTTAAAGCAGTTGAATTGTTTGTTGAAATCAATTGAGATTGATAAGGAGTTAGTCAATGATGTTTGAGCATGTACTTTTTTTGAGTGCATATTTGTTTTCTATCGGTATTTATGGATTGATCACAAGTCGAAGCATGGTTAGAGCACTTATGTGTCTTGAGCTTATACTAAATTCGGTTAATATTAATCTTGTCACATTTTCCGATTTATTTGATAATCGACAATTAAAAGGAGACATTTTCTCGATCTTTGTTATAGCTATTGCAGCGGCTGAAGCAGCTATTGGTCTAGCTATTGTTTCGTCGATCTATCGTAACAGAAAATCAACGCGTATCAATCAATCAAATTTGTTGAATAAATAGTCCTAATGATATAACTAAATTGTAATCAATATATATATATACATATTCATAACATAAATAGAATAAAATAAATAAAATTCAAATACATATCATATACTAATTACATAAAATACATATATACATATCATATACTATATTTATCATAAAATACATATATACAAACAAACTGTGTATTTATCATGTATAATTATATAATATGTATGTGTAATATTCCTAAGTATGATATAATAATATAATGGATAATAAATAAACCGAATAATCAATTTTAAACTAACTGAATAGTAAATAATATATACTAACTGAATCTGAAATGATAAAATATATAAAAATATATAATAATATATAATAATAATAATAATAATAAAATAATTAATTAATTAAAAAATAAAAAAGAGAACAAAAAATAAAAAAATACAAACGCTCTTCCGATCTATTATATAATATAATATTAATAGTATATATATATTAAATATTATATATATATTAATATATATATTTAATATATATATAAGATTAATATATATATATATAATAATATATATATAATAAATATAATTATATATATAATAAATATAATATATATATATATAATATTTATAATATTACAGTTATTAATATTATAGTTCATAATATTATGTTCATTTATTTATAACAAAATATTATTAATTAGTACTAACATAATTAATATTATTTTATCAGTTATATTCACCGATTTTTATAGTTTTACTTTATTAGTATTAGTTAGTATTAGCATGTAATATGGACAATTCGTATCACTATGTTTGGTGAAATAGAAATCAAAGTCTCTTGGCCCTTTTCTCATGAACAGATCCAGAAGTATATAGATTCTCAAAAAAATTCTGGTAAACCACTGATTCGTCTGGTGTCTACAATATATGGATTTATTTGTTATTGATTTTACCAGAACCAGATCGAAAATTTTTATGTTCAAAACTGAAGCTTATAGATCCAATGTCACATTCAGTAAAGATTTATGATACATGTATAGGGTGTACTCAATGTGTACGGGCCTGCCCTACGGATGTTTTGGAAATGATACCTTGGCCGGGATGTAAAGCTAAACAAATTGCCTCCGCTCCAAGAACCGAAGACTGTGTAGGTTGTAAGAGATGTGAATCTGCTTGTCCAACAGATTTTTTGAGTGTCCGTGTTTATTTATGGCATGAGACAACTCGCAGTATGGCCCTAGGTTACTGATACGTTATAAAAAAATCCACTTGAATCATTTGATTCCTCTTTACTGACAAAAACCCGTGCTCAGAATTAAATAAAAAATATTTTATTGATATTGAGTACGGGTTTTCTGGTCAAAGCGTATCTTGTTTTTACCATGAGTTATTTTCCTTGGTTAACGGTAATTATTGTTTTTCCTATATTCGCGGGTTCTTCCATTTTTTTTCTCCCGCATAGGGGAAATAAGGTAGTTCGCTGGTATACTATGGGTATATGTCTATTGGAACTTCTTATAACGACCTATGCATTGTGTTATCATTTTCGATTGAACGATCCATTAATCCAATTAGAAGAGGATTTTAAATGGATAGATATTTTTGATTTTCACTGGAGACTGGGAATCGATGGACTTTCGATAGGACCCATTTTATTAACAGGATTTATCACTACTTTAGCTACTTTAGCGGCTTGGCCAGTTACTCGAGATTCGCGATTGTTTCATTTCCTGATGTTAGCAATGTACAGTGGTCAAATAGGATCATTTTCTTCTCGAGACCTTTTACTTTTTTTTATTATGTGGGAGTTAGAATTAATTCCTGTTTATTTACTTTTATCCATGTGGGGGGGTAAAAAACGTCTGTACTCGGCTACAAAGTTTATTTTATACACTGCCGGGGGTTCCATTTTTCTTTTAATAGGAGTTCTAGGTATGGGTTTATATGGTTCTAATGGACCAACATTAAATTTTGAAACATTAGCTAATCAATCGTATCCCGTAGCATTGGAAATAATATTATATTTTGGCTTCCTTATTGCTTATGCTGTCAAATCACCGATTATACCCCTACATACATGGTTACCAGATACCCACGGGGAAGCACATTACAGTACATGTATGCTTCTAGCCGGAATCTTATTAAAAATGGGAGCATATGGATTGATTCGGATCAACATGGAATTTTTATCCCGCGCTCATTCCATATTTTCACCATGGTTGGTAATAGTGGGAACAATACAAATAATTTATGCCGCTTCAACCTCTCTCGGTCAACGTAATTTAAAAAAGAGAATAGCCTATTCTTCTGTATCTCACATGGGTTTCACAATTATAGGAATTGGTTCAATAACCAACACAGGACTTAATGGAGCTATTTTACAATTACTCTCTCATGGATTTATTGGTGCTGCCCTTTTTTTCTTGGGGGGAACAAGTTGTGATAGAATACGTCTTGTTTATCTTGACGAAATGGGAGGGATATCTATTCCAATGCCAAAAATCTTTACTATGTTCAGTAGTTTCTCAATGGCTTCTCTTGCATTGCCAGGAATGAGTGGTTTTGTTGCGGAATCAGTAGTATTTTTTGGAATAATTACCAGTCCAAAATATCTTTTAATACCAAAAATACTAATTACTTTTGTAATGGCAATTGGAATGATATTAACTCCTATTTATTCATTATCTATGTTACGCCAGATGTTCTATGGATACAAGTTATTCAATCTTCCAAACTCTTTTTTTGTAGATTCTGGACCACGAGAACTTTTTGTTTCGATCTGTATCTTTCTACCCGTAATAGCGATTGGTATTTATCCTGATTTGGTTATTTCATTATCAGTTGACAAGGTACAAGCTATTCTATCTAATTATTACGATAGATAGTCTTCATGAATAAAACAGAAAGTCATTACGGGAAGTGAATTCGAATTGTAATGGGATGCATTACATCTCAAGTTTTTTTGAGAACCGTTTAGCTCAAAAAGTCAAATGGTTCTCAAAAAAACTTACACAAACTTTCTTTATCTGTGGGACGATTTTTTTGTTTATTCTTCAATAAGTTTATTCAATTAGATGCTAAATTAAATTGGCATCTAAGTTAATCCGAATGAACCATAACTATGCAGTCCTATTCCTAATAGATTAACCCCAAAATAGCATATCCAAATTATCAGAAATCCTATAGAAGCCACAATTGCCGAATTTGCACCTTGCCAACTTTTGGTTGTTCTAGTATGTGAATAAATCGCATATATGGTCCAAGTAATAAATGCCCAAGTTTCTTTAGGGTCCCAATTCCAATAGGATCCCCATGCCTCATTAGCCCATACTGCTCCAGAGAGAATACCCATAGTTAAAAAACAAAATCCTAAACTAATGACACGAGAACTCCAATAATCCAATCTTTGTATCAATTGATATTTGTAATAATTTTTAAAAGAAGAAAAAGAAGTATTTTGTAAAACATTTCTGTTTTCATTCAAATATTCGCTCTCAGCAAAGAAAAATGACCTAATTAATAAATTCTTGTTTTTACCAAAACTTTCGATATTTTTTCGAAATGTAATGACTAGAAGAGCAATTGAAAATAAGGATCCAACTAAGAGAGCTGCATAACTCAATAACATCATACTTACATGCATCATTAACCAATGGGACCGTAGAGCGGGTACTAATATTGCGGATTGATGCATTTCAGTTGAAAGACCCGAAGTGGCAAAGCCTTGAGTAAAAATAGCACTTGATGTGGTTATTGCGCTTAAATCGTTTTTATTTTTATGATTCCATATTTTAGGAATCATATGAATTATAGCGAAACTCCACGAAAGGAACATTAATGATTCGTATAAATTACTTAATGGGAAATGCCCCGAATAAATCCACCGAATAACTAATAATCCTGTTATCGACAAAAAAGTAGCTATCATCCCCTTTTCCGACGAATCACATAATCCTACGATTTCGTGGACTAAAAAGGTCATCAAATGAATCGTAATTACAATGGAAACGATCGAAAAAGAGATATGATTTAAGATATGTTCTAAAGTTACAAATATCATAAAAGAAGGAGTCCAATTACATACAGAATTCAAATCGGGAATTAAATAATTAAATAAATTATAGGATATATAATTTATTTTTAGAGGATGCCGCCACTCGGACTCGAACCGAGATGCTCTAGCACTGCTTCCTAAGAGCAGCGTGTCTACCGATTTCACCATGGCGGCTTACTTGAAATAATAATAGCTCATTCATCTTGAATTGTCGAGATTCAACGATTTAATGTAATATTGTTTAAATTGAAATTTATTATAATATAATATTTAAAATTTACATATTACGTAACTCGGTATAATTTACATATTACGTAACTCGGTATCATTAAATTGTATTACTAATCGTATTCCTTGTTGCGTATAACATTTATGGAAGATTTACCAAACAAATCAATTAGGTATTGGACTAGACATATAACAAAAAAGAGTTGCAATCTCTATTGTAATTTACTTTTTACAAAAAATTCATATTTTAAAATAAATGAACTTTTTGTAAAAAGTTAGTTGCGGTAAGTCAAAATTATCATCTCGTGAAATTATAGTATAATGAAAAAAAAATGAAACTTCGTATCTAATTTTTCTATTTTTAAAATTAAAAAATAGAAAAATTAGATACGAATAGTTAAAACCAGTATAGTTATAATAGACAGAAAAAATCTTCTTCTACATACCACAACAGTGAGTTCTAGCTCATATTGAATTGAAGAATTTAAAACAAAACACAAATTAATTTATATGCAACTAACTAAAATAATATAAAATAAAATAAAAGTTTGAATTTTTAATTATTTGAACTATGTCAATTCAGATTAGTCCAAAGCCTTATTACTTGTTTGTCGCACAAAAAAACTTTTTGAATGTCCTGTGGATACTGATTTTGCTAAAGAAAAAGCCTTTAGCGCAGCCAAATATCCTTTTTTCTTCCAAGTACTTTTACGAATACGTTTTTTTGACATAGAAGTACGTTTTTTTGGAACTGCCATTCAAAAACAAAGAGTTAGTCATTTTTATCATTGGATGTGAAAGACATGTATTGTTCAAAAAAGATCGGCCCTTTTTCATTATTTATTATCTATACTTTACTTAACTTATTACATAGATAACAATTGTTCATAACATATAAAAATAGTTTCTTACCTAACAAACAAAAAAATATACTGTATTGATTTGTTTTGTGCACATCCCATATAGTCTTTGTACTAGAAAAAAAATTTCCTTTGATAATAATCTTTTCTTATTCTAGTTTATTTTATGCTTTTTATTTTTAATCTCTCTATTACATACAAATACAATCTTTAAATAAAAAAAAACTAAGAGTTGAACTTTTTTTTATCTTTATTTTATAGCTCCATTTGAATCTGTGTTTACGGTATCTATTACCACTAAAAAAAATGGATTGCCATTCAGAAAGAACAAAAAAGTTTTCAACTCATATTTGATTTTAGTCTGATATTTTTATAACCACATTTTTTTTAGTGGTAATAAAAAAAAAAAAAAAACAAAAACGACATCAGTACAATTCACAAAAAAAAAAAAAAACAAAAAAAAAAAAAATAAAAACTAGAAACATATAACAGATAGATCGACGATTATCTAGTAATACCTTACCAAGTGCCCCCCATGTATTTGTATTGGTGGAACTTTTTTTACTATACTATATGGTTATAAATCATCAAAACGGTAGAATAATTAAAAATTTTATATTTTTTGGATCTTAATTTAAATTTAATAAAAATTTATCTTTAGTGAATAACCAGGTAATAACTTTTACCTAGTCATTTGGGCATATCATTTGATCAAACGAATTGGAGCTTTTTGAATTATTTAATAATATATGGGAAAAATCAGATCAATTAAGAATTCAAATCTTTGAGTTTTTCCTAATTTTTTTGCAGATTTCTTTGATTCTTGTTCTTTCCGAAATAGAAATAGATAAGAGTTGGTGAATCGGAAACAATTATAATTAAATTAATAAAAAAAAATTTTTAATTTGCTTTCTTATGGAACATACATATCAATATGCATGGATAATACCTTTCCTTCCACTCCCTGTTACTATATTAATAGGATTTGGACTTCTACTTGTTCCAACAGCAACAAAAAATATTCGTCGTATGTGGGCTTTTCCTAGTGTTTTACTGCTAAGCATAGCTATGATTTTTTCGGCCAATCTGTCTATTCAACAAATAAATGGAAGTTTCATTTATCAATATCTATGGTCTTGGACCATTAATAATGATTTTTCCTTAGAGTTCGGATACTTTATTGATCCGCTTACTTCTATAATGTTAATATTAATCACTACTGTTGGAATTATGGTTCTTATTTATAGTGACAATTATATGTCTCATGATCAAGGATATTTGAGATTTTTTGCTTATATGAGTTTTTCCAATGCTTCAATGTTGGGATTAGTTACTAGTTCCAATTTGATACAAATTTATATTTTTTGGGAATTGGTAGGAATGTGTTCGTATTTATTAATAGGTTTTTGGTTCACACGACCAATTGCAGCAAGTGCTTGCCAAAAAGCTTTTGTAACGAATCGTGTAGGGGATTTTGGTTTGTTATTAGGAATCTTAGGTTTTTATTGGATAACAGGAAGTTTCGAATTTCGGGATTTGTTTGAAACATTTAATAAGTTGATTCATAATAATGAGGTTAATTCCTTATTTGCTACTCTGTGTGCCTCCTTATTATTCCTCGGTGCAGTTGCTAAGTCCGCACAATTTCCCCTTCACATATGGTTACCTGATGCCATGGAGGGACCTACTCCTATTTCGGCTCTTATACATGCTGCTACTATGGTAGCGGCAGGAATTTTTCTTGTGGCTCGGCTTCTTCCTCTTTTCACGGGCATACCTTACATAATGAATCTCATTTCTTTGATAGGTGTAATAACACTATTTTTAGGAGCGACTCTGGCTCTTGCTCAAAGAGATATTAAAAGAAGTTTAGCCTATTCTACAATGTCTCAACTGGGTTATATTATGTTAGCCCTAGGATTAGGTTCTTATCGAGCTGCTTTATTTCATTTGATCACTCATGCCTATTCTAAAGCATTATTGTTTTTGGGATCCGGATCTATTATTCATTCAATGGAACCCCTTGTTGGATATTCACCCGATAAAAGTCAGAATATGGTTCTTATGGGCGGTTTAACAAGATATGTTCCAATTACAAGAACTACGTTTTTATTAGGTACACTTTCTCTTTGTGGTATTCCACCTCTTGCTTGTTTTTGGTCCAAAGATGAAATTCTTAGTGAAAGTTGGTTGTATTCACCAATTTTCGCAGGAATAGCTTGTTTTACAACAGGACTAACTGCATTTTATATGTTTCGGGTGTATTTACTTACCTTTGAGGGGTATTTACATGTTCATTTTAAAAATTACAGTGGAACTCAAAATAGCTCATTTTATTCAATATCCTTATGGGGAAAAGAAGCACCTAAGGCGGTTAACATAAAATTACTTTTCTCGACGACGATGAATAATAATGAAAGCGTTTACTTTTTTCCTAAAAATGCATATCAATTTGATGGAAATGTAATAAATCGGATGCGATACTTTACTACTCGTTTTTTGAAAAAATATA